AACTTGTTTATAGATATCAAAGCATAAGAACTCAACGGGATCCCCCTCGAATCAGACAAGGAAAGAGGGGATAGGTCCCGTTGAGTTCTTAATAATCATAAATAATTATAATATTTTTTTTTATAAGTGGTTCAAAAAAATACACATTTGATTGATGTTTTGAAAAATGCACTTAATTAATTGATTCAGAACATCTTTTACTCAAAAGTATCTCTGAATATTTTAAAAATTAAAACAAAGAAGGAATCACTCAAGTTCCGTTTTTTGGATGACTCCCAATTCTATATAATTCTATATATAGATAGTATAGATTTCTATCGATTAGATATCCTGAAACCCTTTTTATAGTAATAAAATATCTATACTAAACTAATAAAATAGAACCTCACTTTATTTAATCTTAATCTAATATTTACTCTAATCAAAGTTTCCTTTTTTTTTCTATTTTAAAAGTTCATTGAAATTGAAGAAGTTCTATTTGTTCAATAAATTTGCCTATATTTTTGTTTGTCCACTACTTAATAAATAGAAAAAAAGATTATATAAATAGAAAAAAAGATTATATAAATAGAAAAAAAGATTATGATAAACCCCGCCAAAAATGGAATCTAAGAATAGGAGTTGTTGACGAATAAGATCAACAATCCTATTTAATTCGACACAAGAAAGGGTTGTGTAAAATCCCTTTTGTCAAAGACTAGGCGATGCACAACCCCCTCCCTAAACCCTTTGTTCCTTTCATTTAGGCTTTGGTTTATATTCTCCGGTTATTTATCTTTTGTTTTGATTCTATTCAAATAGAAAACTAAGGATTCATTCTATATCACTTCGATTTGGATCGAAAAAACAAATAAAAGATAAGTCAAATTAATATAGTCTTTTTCACAATATACACATCACGACCAGTATAAGTAAGTAATTCCCGAAACCTGAAAAAAGAAACAAACAAAATTTTTTTGATCATACACAATTACATAATATAATTGGCAACAAAAGTTTATTTCTTTTTATATATAATTTGATGTTGAAAAATCCGCGGATCTAGAAATTCATTTCGGACAATTGAACCTTCTCAAACTGTTTCTTTTTAAGAACCAAAAAGATTTGTGCCAAAATAACGGATGCCAAGAAGAGCAAAAGGCCTTGGACACGTGATGGATCTTGAAGTACTACTTCGGCATCCCCCTGACCAAATCCGCCCACATTAGGATTACTCGTTAATGGTTGATCAAGTTTGATGGATTCGCCTTCAGAAACAAGAAGTTCCGGCCCTGGAGGGATAATATCAACCACTTGACGCCCATCCGATGCCTCAACTATGGTTATTTCATACCCCCCTTTTTCTTTTCGTATAATTTTGTTTACTATACCCGCTGCTGTAGCATTATAAACATTATTGTTACTCTTGCTCCCGTCGGGATAAATCTGACCCCTTCCTCTGTTCCCGCCTACATATATGGGATATTTTAAGAAGTGAGCATCTTTCTTAGTGGCAGGATCCGGGGAAAGAATAGGAAAGGTGATTTCACTATATTTCTGACCAGGAACAGGACCTATCACAAGAATATTTTTTTTAGTAGGGCGGTAACTTTGAAAAGACAGATTTCCTATCTTTTCTTTAATCTCGGGTGAAATACGATCGGGCGGGGCTAGTTCAAACCCCTCGGGTAAAATAAGAACAGCCCCCACATTCAAAGCTCCTTTTTTACCATTAGCAAGAACTTGTTTCACTTGCAGATCATAGGGAATTCGAACAACTGCTTCAAATACAGTATCCGGAAGTACCGCTTGGGGAACCTCGATATCCACGGGTTTATTAGCTAAATGGCAATTGGCACATACAATACGGCCGGTTGCTTCTCGTGGATTTTCATAACCCTGCTGTGCAAAAATGGGATAGGCATTTGAAACGGGTGCCTGAGTTATTATATATATGATGAGCGATAGGGAAATGGATCGAGTAATCTCTTTCTTTATCGACGAAAAGGTTTTTTTAGTTTGCATGGTCCAATCATTGATCCCGAAAATTTATACAATAAAAGTAGGTAGGTCGCAATAGAGTTGCCTACCTATAATTTTGATATTTACTGAAATAATTTTTCTGAAATATTGGAGAAATCCCTTTACTGGGTAGAAATAATAGGTACAATTTTCAATGTTTTGCTTATGTACAAAGTAACAAACAAATATTATAATTGGGCCGTTCAATCATTTTTCAGTCATTCATTGAATGATAAATCACTACAAGTGAAGGAGATACACGATTTAAATAACGAAAGATCCAATATTTAAAAATTGTATCTAAAATGACTGGAAAAGTAGAAACAAGACCGGATATAATTTGATCATTATGAGCAAATCCAAAATCTTTGTAGACAGAGCCAATCATTAATTCCCAACCGTGGGGCGAATGGAATCCTATACATAAATCAGTTAATAAAAGAATAGAAAAAGCCTTTATTGTGTCGCTTAAGTTATATAGGAATTCTTGAACCCAAGAGTTAAGAATAACAAGTTCTTCATTACCTATAATAGAATAACCACTTAGAATAACGAAACAGATTATATTTGTCGAGAAATGTAAAATTGTATGGATACGATCCTCATTGTGCATCTTGATCAATTGGGTCGTTTCTTTGTAGATTTCGACGCGAAGCTTTTGTAAATGCGTTTCTGGGTATTCCTTTATCATTTCCTCCAAACGAAGGAGTTCCTCTAAGTCTATGAATTTTTTTAGAATACTCTTTTCTTGAATATCATTCAAAAAAATTTCGGATTGCCTAATATTCCACCAATTAGTAATCCAAGATTCCAGACTTTTTTTAAATGAGAGAGAGATCCACCAAGGCAAAAATACTATAAATGCAAGATATAGAAGGGAAATAAATACTTTCTTTTTTGCCATTTTTTCGTCTGTGAATTTTTGAAGTTTTAATGAACTCACCCCATGCGTCGACTCTATATGATACTAATATTTGTATCAAGCATAAGTTATATCCCAACCCAAGCCATCGAGCCCATTAATCTATTTCGAAATTTTTATTTGTGATGCAGTAGAGTGGTTAGGTTAGTCCTTGAATCTAGAAAAAATACAGAAATAGAATAAGAAAGAGTTCGCTTCAAAGTAATATTAGTTGGATTTCGAAACGAAAGAACTCCCGTTTTATTAAAAAAAATGTCAAATATTTGAAAAAAAAAAAAATGATGGACACACAAAATTTCGTTTTAGAGTTGCTTCATATACGTTTACTTTGGCTTGAATAGGCAGGCATTCAGAACAAACTTCCGTTAAGTTATGGTATAGAAAAAAAGAGAGTTCTTGAGTTTTTTCCCTTTTGCAAAGTATTCATTTTTCAGTTCCTTTTTTCAAAATACTTCAATTGGTACGCGCAAGAAATAGGCCAATTCAGCAGCTTTTTGCTCAATTTCTCGTGGAGTCAAATTCTCATCAGTACGTGTCAAGGGAATGGCCCCCTGGCCTCTGATTTCCATATAAAGAACCCGACGAGCAAAAAGACCCTCTTTATTTTCTATTCTGATAGACTGAATATCTTTCATAAGGAATCGCAGGAATATGCGACGGTTTTTTCCAGGAAATCCCCAACGAAAAATACACACTATGCCCTCTTTTATATCAAATCGATCATAACCACTACCTACATTCCACGAAATTGTGCACCACAAGTAGGAGCTAATAAAGAGACCCGCGATCCCATAGAAAGACATCACGATCCCCTGTGGAAAAAAATTTATTTGCTGAGAAGGAAACAAAGATATAAAATTCCTACCAAAATAACTGGAGGTTCCAACCAATACAAACCCTAATGAACCTAAAAAAAGAATGAGGGCCCAACCGAAATTACTTATTTTTCGAGATCCCGCTATAAGTTCTATCCATATACGTTCTGATCGCCAACTCATACTCTCACTAGACCTAGTTGCATTTTATTGGAATTGGAAGAATAACAAAAAGAAATTTTAGTTTACTTTTTTTTGTTTCCGAAGTAACTCTCATCAACCAGCACTACTATAGATGTGAAACTTTTATTTTAGAAAAATTCATCGAATTACTTAGATCCAAACTAAAATAATAACATCTCTTTCGTATGATTTCCTATAGATATCCACATATAGATATATTCACTTTACATTTCCGAAACTCTCCCCGCTACCGATCCATTTGAAATTGTTATAATTAATTTACCCATATATCATGTTTACATACATAAGAGTTTATGCTCGAAAGAAGACAGATGTTATACCATATTCTACTAAATAGATAGGGGTGTTATGATCAAAGTAAGTCTTGAAAAAAAAAATGTATACAGAGTTGTCCCTATAGTATCTAAAAGATTTTGTTTTTTTGAACATGAAGAAATAAAGAAACCATTGCAATTGCCGGAAATACTAAGCCCACTAAAGGCACAAAAATAGAGGGAAAGCTGTTGAGAGTTATCATTGAGTGGGTACCTCGATTTAATATTTGTACCTGTTATTTTTATTTATTGCTTTATATTTTATATTACTATTTTTTTTTTTTTATTTTTTTATTTTAACCTTATATTTTTATTAAAGATATTTTTTAATTTATTAAAGATATTTTATAATTCATATATATTCATATATAATAATTATATTTATATAATATATATATAATTATTATATTTTATATATAGTAATTATACCTAAATATAGTAATTATACCTAAGTGAGTATATACTTAAATAAGAAATATATAAGTATATGTTTTAATAATTTTTTTGAATAAATACTTATAAAAAAATGTGTAAATAAACGGACTTATTCACCCTTCTACACGTTTCTACACGAAATATATGTATGTACCTTTTTTTTATTCCTATTTTTAGTTATTTTCGTGCTCTTGTCTTATAATTTAATAATTTTCATTTCAAAAAATTTATTCCGTTTTATTAATTATTAAATTAATAAATAAATTAAAACTCTACTCTACAGTTCTACTTAAATCTAAGTTTGATCCA